TTTTTTAGTACAAGTAGCTACGGGTTTTGCTATGACCTTTTACTATCGTCCAACTGTTACAGAGGCTTTTTCCTCTGTTCAATACATAATGACTGAGGCCAACTTTGGTTGGTTAATTCGATCAGTTCATCGATGGTCAGCAAGTATGATGGTTCTAATGATGATCTTGCACGTATTTCGTGTGTATCTTACGGGTGGGTTTAAAAAACCCCGCGAATTAACTTGGGTTACAGGGGTGGTTCTGGCTGTATTGACCGCATCTTTTGGCGTAACTGGTTATTCCTTACCTCGGGACCAAATTGGCTATTGGGCAGTAAAAATTGTAACAGGCGTGCCTGAAGCTATTCCTATAATAGGATCACCTTTGGTAGAATTATTACGTGGAAGTGCTAGTGTGGGCCAATCCACTTTGACTCGTTTTTATAGTTTACATACTTTTGTATTACCTCTTCTTACTGCCGTATTTATGTTAATGCACTTTTCAATGATACGTAAGCAAGGTATTTCGGGTCCTTTATAGAGAAGGCAGATCATAGATATTTGTAATTTCTCATATCGGGGAGGAACAAGAGTCTTTCATTGCTACAAATATGGATTATTTAAAAATAAGGCATGTTATTTGGATACTTCTATTCAACTCTGAAGTATTTTTTATTTGATACAAATCGTATAGTTGAAGTATATTTTCCTAAAAGAGGATGGATTATGGGAGTGTGTGACTTGAACTATTGATTGGTCCATGCAGATATATGATTTTATCCGCCACGTTGGAATTCACAACCCAATGTGTCTCCGCATCCAACCATTACGTCAGTCCCTTGTATGTAGCATAGGATAGACCGGTTCACTTGAGGAGAATATTTTCTATGATCATACCCGAATCATGTCATGCATGAACAGGCTCCGTAAGATCCCTAGAATAAGTGATGTGGAATGATCCAATGTTCTATTTATTCCACTTTGTTTGATTTTTCTTTTTTTTTTTTTTTAGTAATTTTCTTATACTTATAATTTCTAATTAATTGATAGTATTAGTATTTCGTATTAATTTGATAGTAATCGTAGTAAGTTTTTTATAGTATGTAGATGCATTCATTTCCTCTGCATCGACCCTGATCTATGATACTATCGGAGTTAAATAAGGGATCTAAGGAAGAACAGGGGCTATACTTTCTTAGTAACAAGTAAAAACTTTGTATTTTTGTATGTAATACAATCTGTGGGGATAAATACCAACCAAAAGACATGAGACAATCCAAAAAGCACTTGATCATGATCAAATTTGTAAGCCTACTTGGATATTGAGCATTTCCTTGTTGCCAGAACTGAATTCTTTGCAATGAATCGTTGCAACTCGGGGAAATGGAATTTGATAAATCGTTTCTTACATAGAGTCATTCTACATTATATATGTAGATATGTATGAAATATAGATCTTCTATGGACCTATTTCTGTGATTCTTTTGATTCTTGCTCGAGCCGGATGTTAAAAAATTATCATGTCCGGTTCCTTTGGGGGATGAATCCACAAGAATTCACCTATCCAAATAACAAAGAAACCTGATTTGAATGATCCTGTATTAAGAGCTAAATTGGCTAAAGGGATGGGACATAATTATTATGGAGAACCTGCATGGCCCAATGATCTTTTATATATTTTTCCAGTAGTAATTCTAGGGACTATTGCATGTAATGTGGGCTTAGCAGTTCTAGAGCCGTCAATGATCGGTGAACCGGCGGATCCGTTTGCAACTCCGTTGGAAATATTACCCGAATGGTACTTTTTTCCCGTATTTCAAATACTTCGCACAGTACCCAATAAGTTATTGGGTGTTCTTTTAATGGTTTCAGTACCAATAGGATTATTGACAGTACCTTTTTTGGAGAATGTCAATAAATTCCAAAATCCATTTCGTCGTCCAGTAGCTACAACAGTCTTTTTGATCGGTACCGCAGTAGCTCTTTGGTTAGGTATTGGAGCAACTTTACCTATTGAGAAATCCCTAACTTTAGGTCTTTTTCAAATTGATTAAACCGTTAAATACCATGACATAGGTATCTAAGGAAGATCCCCTTCTGGATCTTCCCTAGATACATCAATCTTATTATGATCTATTCTGCAAATATATGGATCGTGTCGGAGATTAAAAACTCATTCTATTCTTTTTTCTTTCTTAAAAACTAAAAAATTAAAAAAGTCCAATGGATTTAAAATGAAAACTTTTTCTTAGGTAAATTGATTGCAAAATGTTTCTGTAGAGTGCCCAATATCTGTTTTACATCTTCTATGCGAAAATATTCCATTTTTAGAAGATCTTCTTGACTGTGACTCAAAAGGTCCAATAATGTATGTATATTGGACCTTTTGAGACAATTATAGGTCCTGGAAGACAATTCTGATTGGTCAATAAAAATACATGTCAATGGAATTCCTTTTTTTTTCTTGAAATTAGTGAATCTGTCTTGAAAAGAAAAAAGGGGTAAATTCCATCTGTTTTCATTTTCCTCGAAATTCATGTCCTCTTCCTCTGCATGTAGAAAAGGAATCAATAAATCAATCAAATTACGAGAAGCTTCATAAAGTGCTTCTTTAGGAGTTAAACTTCCATTTGTCCATATTTCTAGAAATAGTATCTCTTGTTTTTCATTCCCATTCCCATAAGAATGAATACTATGATTCGCATTTCGAACAGGCATAGATACAATATCTATAGGATAACTTCCATCGTGAGAGTCATTTGCGGATTTCATATGATATCCGCGATCTCTCTTGATTTGTAATTCAATACACAAATCAATTGGTTCTGTCAGGTTAGCTATATGCTGTGTCGTGTCAACTATTTCTACAGAAGGTGGTGAGATGATATCTTGAGCTGTTATGTATTTTGGACCCCTGACGCAAATGGATGCGTCCCTAACTCCATAGAGATTACTTCTCAATACAATCTCTTTCAAATTTATTAAAATCTCATGTACTGATTCTTCAATACCTGCTATCGTAGAATATTCATGCAGCACATTTTCAGATTTTGCACGTGTGATACAGGTTCCTTCTATTTCTCCAAGTAAAGCCCTTCGCATGGCAATACCTATGGTATCGGCTTGACCTTTCATAAGCGGGGACAGAACGAAACGACCATAATAAAGACGCTTGCTGTCTACTCTTGATTCAACACATTTCCACTGTAGTGTTCGAGTGGATCCTGCTACTTCTTCTCGAACCATACTATTATTTTTCTTTTATTTATGATTATTGGATCAGATCATTGAATCATTTATTTCTCTTGGAATCTCTTGAATTCTTATTTCTACACACGTCTTTTTTTAGGGGGGCGACATCCATTATGCGGCATGGGTGTTACATCACGTACGAAACTTAATAGCATCCCATTTCTACGAATGGCTCGTAATGCCGCATCTCTTCCGAGACCCGGACCCTTTATCATAACTTCTGCTCGTTGCATACCCTGATCAACTAATGTACGAATAGCATTAAATGCCGCGGCTTGAGCAGCATAGGGTGTTCCTTTTCTTGTGCCTCTGAATCCAGAAGTACCTGCGGAAGCCCAAGAAACCACCCGACCTCGTACGTCTGTAACAGTTACAATAGTATTGTTGAAACTCGCTTGAACATGAATAACTCCTTTTGGTATTCTACGTTCATTCTTATTTGAACCAATACGTGCATTCTTACGTAAACCAATTTTTGCTATAGGTTTTGTCATATTTTATTAGATCATATTATAAAAGAAAAAAGAATCAGAAAGATACGGGGATATCCATTTCATATGAAAACGAATCCTTTCTTCTTTCTTTTTACATGTACATGGGTTTTTCTTTGAAAAAGTTCTTGATTTAGAACTTGAGAAGAATTACCCCTGTCTCTGTTTATGTCTCGGATTGGAACAAATGACTATAATTCGTCCCCGCCTACGAATCAAGCGACATTTTTCACAAATTTTACGAACAGAAGCCCTTATTTTCATATTTATCATTCCTTACTTTCATTCTGAATCTATTTTGTTGGAAACAAGAATCAGTTTATTGGATTTTTGAACTTCGAATTATATCCCTACGAAAAGAATGTTTAAAAGAATGATCTAATCGTTCGAATCTTTTTTGCGAAGTCTATAAATTATACGTCCCCTGGTTGAATCATAACGACTCATTTCGATTTTGACTCTATCTCCGGGTAGTATACGTATAAAACTGCGCCGGATTCTCCCTGAAATATAACCTAGAATTAGATCTTCATTATCTAACCGAACTCGGAACATACCGTTGGGAAGTGATTCAGTAATTAAACCCTCATGAATCAATTTTTGTTCTTTCATTCCAGGGAACCCCCTTTAAGTATCAACTAATAGAGGAAGAGTTCTATAATTCACTTCTCCTCTCTATTTTACAACTAGTAAGTTCGAGAGAAACTTAGGGTACCTCAGGAGAATCACCATATATAACACAAAATTTCTCCTCCAATTTTTTCTAGTCGAGCTTCTCGATCTGTCATTATACCTCGAGAAGTAGAAAGAATTACAATTCCCATTCCACCTAAAATCTTAGGAATTCGTTGATAGTTGGAATAGATTCGTAGACCGGGTCGGCTGATACGCTTTAAAATTATTTTATTCCCTTTCCTAGTCTTTCTATGTCGTAAGGTTGAAACCAAGAAATTTTTTTGACTTTCTTGATGTTTTCGAACGTTTTCAATAAAACCTTCTCGTAAAAGTATTTTTACAATGTTTTTAGTGATATTAGTAGATACTATTTTAACTCTTCCCTTTTGATCTATGTCAGCATTTCTTATAGAAGTTATTATATCGGCAATAATGTCCCTACCCATGACGAACTATAGTTATTGGTTCCTCCTCATTTTGATATAATCAACATGCTTATTTTTTGTTTTAGTTTTTATTTAATTTTTTTTTTTTTTTTTTTATTAGTAAATTCTAAAAAATTATTATAAATTTCAAATATATGCATGAGACACAATCTATTAATCGGATCTATTTCAGATATTTGAATATTCTATATATAGATAGGATATATCCTATTTTCATCTATAATACTTCGGGTGCTAATGAAACTATTTTAGTAAAATTCAACTGTCGCAATTCCCGAGCAATCGCACCAAAAATTCGAGTTCCTTTTGGATTTCCTTCTTGATCAATGATAACCGCTGCATTGTCATCATATCGTATTATCATGCCGTTGTCACGTTTGAGTTCTTTACACGTGCGTACAATCACAGCTCTAATTATTTCTGATCTTTCTAGAGGCATGTTGGGCACTGCTTCTTTGATTACAGCAACGATAACATCGCCAATATGAGCATATCGGCGATTACCAGTTCCTATGATTCGAATACACATCAATTCTTGAGCTCCGCTGTTATCCGCTACATTCAAAAGGGTCTGAGGTTGAATCATATCATTTTTATTTGATTATTTCAATGCAAGGGATAATGGAAAAAAGAAATATTGTCTGTCCAGAGATAAAGAAATCTGTGGTTTTTTTTTCATTCTCAATGCTCCTTCTTCTTTTACTTTTGTTTACCTATCCTGAAATAATAAATTGAGTTCGTATAGGCATTTTGCATGCAGCTATTTCCATAGCAGTTTTGGCTACAGTTTCTGATACTCCACTCATTTCATAAAGTATTCGGCCCGGTTTAACAACGGATACCCAATATTCGGGGGATCCCTTGCCCGAACCCATACGCGTTTCTGTAGGTCTTACAGTAACAGGTTTGTCGGGAAAGATACGTACCCATATCTTTCCACCACGACGTGCATATCGTGTCATTGCTCTTCGCCCTGCTTCTATTTGTCTAGCTGTGATCCAAGCAGGTTCAAGTGCCTGAAGAGCATATCTGCCAAAACAAATATGATTGCCTCGGCAAGATATTCCCTTCATTCTACCTCTATGTTGTTTACGAAATCTGGTTCTTTTGGGGTTATAGTTGATGGTTGTTTATGAATTCCATCTCTACTGCAGAGCCGGACATGAGAGTTTCTTCTCATCCAGCTCCTCGCGAATGAAATGATTCAATAATATTACACATACGCATGTATTTATGTATTTCATTCTATCAAAATAAAAAGAATATACTAATTTTTTTATATTGAATTTTTTCAATCATAGGTAGCTTTATATATAACTAGATAACTAGGCGTTTTTGTTTATATATAATGCTTCTTTCTTTTATCAAAAATCCTAAAGTATTTTAATTTACCTCTATTTATATTGAATTACGCCAATAGTCATCCAATAAATGAAATGAGAAAAATAAAGAAAGGGTTCGCGGGCGAATATTGACTCTTTCCTCCTTCATTTGTAGGGTCAATTCATGACCATTCATAAAGAATCCATTTTTTATTGGTTCATTTCGCCATCCTACCCAATGAATCATTAGGATTGATTTGTTTTCAAGAAAATCCTATGTAGTCACAGGTTCCATCGTTCCCATAGCTTCTCCTTTAATGTTTAGGCCTGAACTCTGCAATGGAGCTCTCAACAAAATCTGTTATTTGTTTCCGAGTAAATCTCCTCAGTTTTTCTTAACCCGAAGCTCGATTTTTTCTTTGTTTGTATATTTCTTATTAGATTGTATTGTAATTGTATATTTTGTATTTTTATTGTATATTTATGTTGATGCTTTATAACACTGCCTTTTTTTTTATAGGGTAATTTTTCATAAACCATACATATGGGAATCCTATATCATTGAGATCTTTATTCTCTCTTTCTATCATCCTTCCTTTTTTCTACATCCCTTTTTTTTTCACAATTCATAATCAGATTTTTTTTATGAAAAGAATTTCAGTTGCTACAACTATATGATAGATTCAGTCATATAGTGACTGTTTCTTGGGATCTCGACAATACGAAGCAATAAGTTGGTTATTAGTTTTGAATTTCTTTAGTTTTGATAGTTACTAAGTTTATAGTGGGGTTAGCCTGTTTTTTTTTCAATTTCAATTCTCAACTCTAAAGAAAAAACTAACGAGTCACACACTGAGCATAGCAATTATACTAATATATAAATTAAATAAAGGATAAATCAAATTTTTATTAAACCTTATAGAATTATAATTGTTCGTTTTTCTTTGATTAATAAAAAAAAAATAAGAAAAGAGTTTCTAAATTTTTTCTATTGATGAGCAGAATGGCGAGATAAAGAAAAGTCCATTCTTCTTATTTTTTATTTTCCTTATTCTTATTCTTGGTTTACAAATATCCAAATTTTGATGCCTAAGACTCCATAGATAGTTCTAATTGTATGGGAACAGTGATCAATTTTAGCGCGAATTGTTTGTAATGGAACCCTGCCTTCTCTGATCCATTCGACACGTGCAATCTCTTTTCCGTCGATACGCCCTGCGATTTGCACTTGAATTCCTTTTGTACCCGTTTGTTCAGTTAATTCAATAGCTTTTTTCATTGCCTTTCGAAATGAGACTCTATTTTTTAATTGTAAAGCTATATATTCTGCAAGAA